CGAAGCCATTGCCATTGCCGGAAAGACTAGGCCCACTAAAGGAACAAAAATAGAGGGAAAGCTGTTGAGAATTGTCATAGAAAGGGTACCTCAATTTAATATTTGTACCTGTTATTGGTATAAGGATATCCTATAATAATTAGAATTCATATTCTAATTATTATCATATTCTAATTCGTATATAAAAGTATACTTAATATACTTATATAATTGTATATAAGTATATTAAGTATACTAAATGAGTATATATACTAAGCGCAAGGAATGTAGAACTAAATAAAGGGGCCTATGCATCTTTCTACATGAAATATATGTATGATAATCCATTCGCGTTATTATTATTACTTATTTTTCTTCTTCTGTTATTCTTAGCTTCGGATTTCTTTTTTAATATCTAATTTCGTTTTGTTAATACAAAAACGAAATTAGATATTAAAAAGAAAAGAATTTCTTACAAATTCCCTAGGGATTTGTTAGAATCCGATCCAACAGCAGAGATTCCTAGGAAAATAGTCCTTGTTAGGAGATATAGAAAGATGCAAGAGTTTAGATTTTCTCTATTTGTATTATATTCATACGCACGAGGGGAACATGAAATTCATTTTATTTGCCCTGCCCCCTAATTAATTCTAATTAATTCTAAGGAAGAATGCTTTTTTATCTTGTTTTGTTGAGAGAGGTTTACTGATTACTAATCCGTCATATCGGTAAAATAATTATCCGCACGATTCTTTCTACAATGAAATTTTATGTCACCAAAGAAAAATCCATTCTTCAGATTTGATTTTATTTTGATTCGGATAAACTACCTAACTAATTGTTCGCCACAAAAAAAAAAAGTTCACTTAAGAACTCTGCTGGAGTTAATTTTGATTCAAAGGAAAACAGCCATGGAACAGAAATAACTCGCTCAGAACACCTTTTAAAGGATTACGTGGTACGATTGGATCGAATAAGCCCTTATCGAATAAATATTCAGCCTCTTGTGAACCTTCAGGTACTGTCTTATTCAATGTTTGTTCAATTACTCTTTTACCAGCAAATGCAATATAGGCATTAGGTTCAGCAATAATGATATCCCCCAACATACCAAAACTAGCTGTCACTCCACCCGTAGTAGGAGATGTAAGAATTGATACATAGAATAACTTTTTATTTGATTGATAATCATATAAAGCAGAAGATATTTTAGCCATTTGCATCAAGCTCAAACTTCCTTCTTGCATGCGTGCTCCCCCAGAAGCACACACTAGAAGAAGAGGTAAAAATTTATTGGCAGCATACTCGATCAAACGGGTTATTTTCTCGCCTACTACGGACCCCATACTACCCCCCATAAACTGAAAATCCATAACCCCAATTGCGATGGGAATTCCGTTTAGTTGCCCTGTACCTGTTTGAACAGCCTCCGTTAATCCTGTCTTGCTTTGATAAGAATCAATACGATTTTTATAAGGTTCCTCTTCTGAATCAAATTCAATGGGATCTATAGAGACCATGTCGTCATCCATCGGATCCCAAGTACCTGGATCAACCAAAAGGTCGATTCTATCTGAGCTAATCATTTTCAAATGATATCCGCATTGTTCACAAAGATAGATTTTTGACTTAAGAAATTTCTTATAATTTAATCCATAACAATTTTCGCATTGAACCCATAAATGCCTGTATTTTTGAGTTACATCGCTTTCAGTAGAACTTTCGCTTATAGTTAAATCACTACCATTCGTGCTACTTTGTATATTGGAACTCTCACTTTCACTACAAATGAAATTATAAATGTAACTGACACTATAATTGTCACTACTACTTAAAAGGTGACTATCAATACAGATTTGAGAATGAAGATAAGAGTCAAGGCAATTATGAATGTGATTATTCCAACTCGATTTAGTATCATACATGTAACGATCGGAGTCAGGATCATCGCTTTTAGATCCATTATTCCTCGAACTATAATTACGAAAGCTATAAAAATAACTTTCTAGTTCACTCAGAAAAGAATGAGCATTGTCTAGTTCCAAAATTTGATTTTCAATATCAAAATAGATGGAATAACTGTCCCTATTACTATCCTTAACAAAAAAAGTGTCATCCGAGATGAAATTATGAATGTCCCTGACACCAGCTAATTTGCTGTAACTTGAATTGTCACTATCATTCGAACTATGAATGTTTTTATCTTTATCATTTCTAATTAGTTCCTCGCTTACACTGAGATTTTTAATAGGACCAGGGCTCTCCATGGATTTACTTAACCAACACCTGTATTCTAATTCCCCCTTACCCTTAATCGAATTGAACCACCTTTTTTTCATAGAGCTCTCTTGTCCCTATTTACATGAAAATACAATAGATGAATAGTCAATTGAAAGAAATCATTCTTTTTTGTGAGACCCCGGAGTATCACTTCGCTATATACGACCCTTTTCAATTCGAAATAGCGGCGGCTCTCGTATTGTGTAAAATTCGTATCGAAAAAAAAAAAAAAAAAAAGAAA